TTGGATCCACAATTAATCCCAGGGGCTCTTAGGGTTGGTGTATTCTTTTCTATTCCGCAGTTTCGTCCCAAGTATCACAACTTCTTCTACCCATCCTGTATATTGTCCTTTCGTTCCGTGTTGGAATAGAAACTTATTCTATTAGTAGACGAGATTTTACGAAAAAAGTTCATTTATAGGAGAGAACAAATATTTCTTTTTTTCGATACGAATTTTACACAATACGAGAGCCGCCGCTATTTCGAATTGAAAAGGGTCGTATATAGCGAAGTGATACTCCGGGGTCTCACAAAAAAGAATGATTTCTTTCAATTGACTATTCATCTATTGTATTTTCATGTAAATAGGGACAAGAGAGCTCTATGAAAAAATGGTGGTTCAATTCGATGTTATCTAAGGGTAAGGGGGAATTAGAATACAGGTGTTGGTTAAGTAAATCAATGGAGAGCCCTGGTCCTATTAAAAATCCCAGTGTAAGCGAGGAACTGATTAGAAATGATAAGAATAAAAACATTCATAGTTCGAGCGATAGTGACAGTTCAAGTTACAGCAAATTAGCTGGTGTCAGGGACATTCATAATTTCATCTCGGATGACACTTTTTTTGTTAAGGATAGTAATAGAGACAGTTATTCCATCTATTTTGATATTGAAAATCAAATTTTGGAACTAGACAATGCTCATTCTTTTCTGAGTGAACTAGAAAGTTCTTTTTATAGCTTTCGTAATTATAGTTCGAGGAATAATGGATCTAAAAGCGCTGATCCTGATTCCGATCGTTACATGTATGATACTAAATCGAGTTGGAATAATCACATTCATAATTGCCTTGACTCTTATCTTCATTCTCAAATCTGTATTGATAGTCACGTTTTAAGTAGTAGTGACAATTATAGTGCCAGTTACATTTATAATTTCATTTGTAGTGAAAGTGAGAGTTCCAATATACAAAGTAGCACGAATGGTAGTGATTTAACTATAAGCGAAAGTTCTAATGAAAGCGAAAGTTCTAATGAAAGCGATGTAACTCAAAAATACAGGCATTTATGGGTTCAATGCGAAAATTGTTATGGATTAAATTATAAGAAATTTCTTAAATCAAAAATGTATCTTTGTGAACAATGCGGATATCATTTGAAAATGATTAGCTCAGATAGAATCGACCTTTTGGTTGATCCAGGTACTTGGGATCCGATGGATGACGACATGGTCTCTATAGATCCCATTGAATTTGATTCAGAAGAGGAACCTTATAAAAATCGTATTGATTCTTATCAAAGCAAGACAGGATTAACGGAGGCTGTTCAAACAGGTACAGGGCAACTAAACGGGATTCCCATCGCAATTGGGGTTATGGATTTTCAGTTTATGGGGGGTAGTATGGGATCCGTAGTAGGCGAGAAAATAACCCGTTTGATCGAGTATGCTGCCAATAAATTTTTACCTCTTCTTCTAGTGTGTGCTTCTGGGGGAGCACGCATGCAAGAAGGAAGTTTGAGCTTGATGCAAATGGCTAAAATATCTTCTGCTTTATATGATTATCAATCAAATAAAAAGTTATTCTATGTATCAATTCTTACATCCCCTACTACGGGTGGAGTGACAGCTAGTTTTGGTATGTTGGGGGATATCATTATTGCTGAACCTAATGCCTATATTGCATTTGCAGGTAAAAGAGTAATTGAACAAACATTGAATAAGACAGTACCTGAAGGTTCACAAGAGGCTGAATATTTATTCGATAAGGGCTTATTCGATCCAATCGTACCACGTAATCCTTTAAAAGGTGTTCTGAGCGAGTTATTTCTGTTCCACGGCCGTTTTCCTTTGAATCAAAATTAACTCCAGCAGAGTTCTTAAGTGAACTTTTTTTTGTGGCGAACAATTAGTTAGTTAGTTTATCCGAATCAAAATAAAATCAAATCTGAAGAATGGATTTTTCTTTGGTGACATAAAATTTCATTGTAGAAAGAATCGTGCGGATAATTATTTTACCGATATGACGGATTAGTAATCAGTAAACCTCTCTCAATAAAACAACATAAAAAAGCATTCTTCCTTAGAATTAATTAGGGGCCGGGCAAATAAAATGAATTTCATGTTCCCCTCTTGCGTATGTATCTAATTCAAATAGAGAAAATCGAAACTCTTGCGTCTTTCTATATCTCCTAACAAGGACTATTTTCCTAGGAATCTCTGCTGTTGGATCGGATTCTAACGAATCCCTAGGGAATTTGTAAGAAATTCTTTTCTTTTTTAATATCTAATTTTGTATTAACAAAATTAGATATTAAATTAGATATTAAAAAAGAAATCCGAAGCTAAAAACAACAGAAGAATCAAAATAAGTAATAATAATAACGCAAATGGATTATCATACATATATTTCATGTAGAAAGATGCATAGGCCCGTTTATTTAGTTCTACATTCCTTGCGCTTAGTATATATACTCATTTAGTATACTTAGTATACTTATATACAATTATATAAGTATACTTAATATACATTTATATACGAATTAGAATATGATAATAATTAGAATATGAATTCTAATTATTATAGGATATCCTTATACCAATAACAGGTACAAATATTAAATCGAGGTACCCTTTCTATGACAATTCTCAACAGCTTTCCCTCTATTTTTGTGCCTTTAGTGGGCCTAGTATTTCCGGCAATGGCAATGGCTTCGTTATTTCTTTATCTTGAAAAAAATAAGATTTTGTAAATCCGATCGGATCAAGGTCAAATCTCGTCTAGTTTTTTTCAAGACTTAGCGATGACGGATATCCATTTAGTAGAATAGTGTATAAGACTAAGAGGCGGCTTTCCCCGAACATAAACGAAGAGCTCTTATGCATGTGTAAACATGATATATAGGTACATAAATTCTATCTATTTTGAACAAGAGGCTGTGATCCGAACTCATGTCTGCAATGAAAGTCAATGGTACCAATCTACAGGGACTTATATGAAGGGGGTACTCTTATTTTATTCTACCTCACCAATTCGATGAATTATTGCTAAGAGCTCACGTCCAAATAGTACTAGAGTTACTTCGGAAATACAAAAAGTAAACTAAAATGGATTTTGTTTTGGTTATTTCCCCAATTCCAATAAAATGCAACTGGAGCTAGTATGTATGAGTTGGCGATCAGAATATATATGGGTAGAATTTATAGCGGGCTCTCGCAAACCAGGCAATTTCTTCTGGGCCTTTATCCTTTTTTTAGGCTCATTAGGATTCTTAGTGGTTGGAATTTCTAGTTATCTTGATAGGAATTTGCTATCTTTATTTCCGTCGCAGCAAATAAATTTTTTTCCACAAGGGATCGTGATGTCTTTCTACGGGATCGCGGGTCTCTTTATTAGTTCCTATTTGTGGTGCACAATTATATGGAATGTAGGTAGCGGTTATGATCGATTTGATACAAAAGAGGGAATAGTGTGTATTTTTCGTTGGGGATTTCCTGGAAAAAATCGCCGCATCTTTCTACGATTCCTTATGAAAGATATTCAGTCCATCAGAATAGAAGTTAAAGAGGGTATTTATGCTCGTCGTATCCTTTATATAGAAAGCAGAGGCTTGGGGGCCATTCCCTTGAATCGTACTGATGAGAATTTGACTCCGCGAGAAATTGAGCAAAAGGCTGCGGAATTGGCCTATTTCTTGCGTGTACCAATTGAAGGATTTTGAAAAATGAACTGAAGAATAAACGCTTTCTTAGCAGGAGGAAACCCCCACGAATCCATTTTTCTATAGCAAAACGGACTTGATTGAAGTTTCTTCCGAACGACCTGTTGGACCAAAGCAAACGTGTACGGAACAGCCATAATCTAAAACGAAACCCTTTTCTTTTATACTTTCTTTTGTCTTTACTACTGACCAAAGAATTGGATCTCGTAAAATGAGGACTTTTCCGTCTTTTTTTTTTTTCACTCATTTTTGATCATCACAATATTCTTCAGAAAATTCTCTCAAATATTCCTTGGACTATGCTCGGGGACGGGGCTGGGGAGCCCGCTAATTTTTTTTGCGAAATATTCGAAAGTTTCATTTTTAATAGAAGGTAAGTTCTTTCATTTCGAAATGCGACTAATATTCATTTTTTGAATTTGAATCTTTCGGGCATTCATCGAAGGGGGGAATCACTTCGAATATTTGATCAATTGAGATATCCGGAAACCCTATTTTTTTATTATTTCTTGCTTCAAATTCCAATTGGAATTTGAAGCGAGAATTTGCGGTGGATTCTTCTTCGATTTCTGTAGGTTTGCTACACTCGGTTCAAGGACTAACCGCCGAATCCCAACTAAAAAAAAAAGACTCGATTTATAGGCGCGATACCTTGGAATCGAACTCATGCTTGATAGAAATATTAGACGCATAGAATCAACAAATGAGGTGGGTTCATTAACAATTCACAGATGAAAAAATGACAAAAAAGAACGCATCCATTCCCCTTAGATATCTTTCATCTATAGTATTTGTAGTATTTTTGCCCTGGTGGATCCCTCTCTCATTTAATAAAAGTCTGGAATCCTGGGTTACTAATTGGTGGAATACTAGTCAATCCGAAACCTTTTTGAATGATATTCAAGAAAAGGCTATTCTAGAAAAATTCATAGAATTAGAGGAATTATTCCTCTTGGACGAAATGATAAAGGAATTTCCGGAAAGACGTCTAGAAAAGCTTCGTATAGGGCTCCAGAAAGAAACAATCCAATTAATCAAGATGCACGATGAGGATCATATCCATACGATTTTTCACTTCTCGACAAATACAATCTGCTTCGTTATTCTAAGTGGTTATTCTATTTTGTGTAATGAAGAACTTTTTATTCTTAACTCTTGGGTTCAAGAATTCCTATATAATTTAAGCGACACAATAAAAGCCTTTTCGATTCTTTTCGTAACTGATTTATGTATCGGATTCCATTCACCCCGCGGTTGGGAACTACTGATTGGCTATGTCTACAACGACTTTGGGCTTGCTCAT